ATTAATATAAGAGAATTTTTCTTTCAATAAAAATTTTACTCTTATAAAAACAAAAAAAAAATCCAAATATAAATTTGGATTATATTTATATTAATAAAACAAAGACAATCAAAATACATTAAATATTATTAGCACAGTAGAGACAGAAATTCCAATATTAAAATTATTAATATTAATAAAACTTTTACCCATTACTGAAACAACAATTAAAAACAATGAATAATAAAAAGAAATTATAAAATATACAAAAATCATAAAAAAAAATAATTTACTAATTAAAATACTGTTAGCTACAATTATAAACTCAGAAACAAAAGATAATGATGGTGGTACCCCACTATTGGATAAAAACACCAATGAAAACATAATACCAAAAAACATACTGGAACCAAAAAATCTATTTATAAAATAAACTATACGAGTAGAAGAAGTATGATAAAATTCACCAATTATATAAAATATTAAAGTTGATGTATAACCATGAGCCAACATTATTATTAAACCACTAATTTTACTCCTTATTATAATATAAATTATAGACAATAACAAAAAACTTATATGTGTAACAGAAGAATAAGCTGCTAATGATTTTGCATCCCTTTGAAAAACACAAGCAAAAGAAGCTAAAATTATACCTAATAAAGAAATAATAACCCAAAAATTATTATACACAAAATTTATTGATCTTAAAATTCGCAAATAACCCGCAGTACCTAATTTAAGTAATAAACCTGCCAAAAGTATTCTAGCTGTTGTAGGAGCCTCAACATGTGCTTTAGGTAATCACAAATGTAAAAAATAAACAGGAAATTTTATTATAAAACTTAAAGTTAAAACAAAAAATAACTCTCAAGTTATGACAAAATCAAAATAACAAACAGTAAACATAAAGCTACTTTTATAATAAATAAATAAAAATGGAAATGAACAAATAGCAGCATAAAACAATAAATAATAACCGGAATTAATTTTTTCAATTTGAGATCCATAACCTAAAATTATAACTAAAATAGGAAACATTGATAACTCAAAATACATATATAATATTAATATATTACTAGAAATAAAAAACAAATAACAAATTACAATTAAAATTGCACTTAACATTAACAAATTGAAATTTTTTTCGCTAATTAATACCATACCATAAATAAAAATTATTATAAAAATAAGTAATAAAAAAACATTTGAATCAATAACAAAAAACAGTCCACTTCAAGATACATTTTTAAACAATAAAAACGTAAACAAAATAATAAACAAAAAAAATATCAAAGGTTTAAAAAATATTATTAGACTTAAAAATAAAAATTCCAACAATACTAAATATATCCCTGTAATTACAAGTTACAAATTCTAAAATAAACTAACTTAGCAATAAGACCACCAATAAACAAAAACAAATAAAAATAACCAAACCACATCCACAAAATGTCAATATAAAATAGCAAATTCTAATCCCAAGTGGTGATTATAATTAAAATGAGACTTAATTAAACGTAACAAATTAAACCCCAAAAATAAACCACCACACAAAACATGAATACCATGAAAACCCGTTGATAAATAAAAAATTCTGCCAAAAATACCATCGGAAATTGAAAATCTAGCTTCCTTATACTCCATTAATTGAATACAAGTAAATCAAACTGCTAAAATACATGTTAAAACCATACTATTGGTACACCTTTTATTACTTAACAATCTATGATGAGCTCATGTAACAGACACACCTCTACTTAATAAAATAATAGTATTTAATAATGGCACCCCAAAAGGATTGACCAAATGTATTCCCATAGGTGATCAACTTTCACCCAATTCATGAACAGGCACCAATGCCGCATCAAAAAATGTTCAAAAAATACTAAAAAAAAACATAAATTCTCTAAAAATAAACAAAACCACACCAAATTTAAAACCATCCATAACAAAAAAATTATGATAACCTCTCAAACCCTCTATAGAAATATCCTTACCCCACGCAAAAGCAATAAGTAATACAACTATAAGCCTAAAAAAAAGTGGTAATCATAAACCATACTTAAAAAAAATTACAAAAGAACTTGTTAATCCTAAAGAAGCAAAAAATATATAATAAGCATAGCTAGATAAACTTAAAATATGAAAATTATGAAATATAACATAATTAATTTTCTTTAGACTCTAAACCTAATATATTTTATATACTATTTATGCTAATATTATTAAATAAATAAATTTTTTCTAAAATAAAAAACAAATATTAATAATACAATTAAACAAAAATAAATTATAGAAAACACCGAACTTAACGTAGTAAATGGTTCTTCAACCAAACACTGTCCTAATCAACTCAAAACAACTGCAGAAATAATAAACCTAAATACCAAAAATTTATTTAATTTTACCAAACAAGAAGTATAATTATTAATAAACACAAAAAAATAAAATAAAACAATACTTATTAAAAGTGCAATAACACCCAACACTTTATTGGGAATTGCACGTAAAATTGCATAGGCAAATAAAAAATATCATTCCGGTACAATGTGAACAGGACTTATTATTGGGTCAGCCTCAATAAATATTTCTGGATCTCCTAAATTGTAAGGATAAAATAATGAAAACACCACAAATACTAATCAAAAAACAATATTATAGCTATCCTTATTTCAATAATCTGGACCAAAACAAATTTTATCATAATCCCCGTGACAATATAGACTAGAAGTTCTACCTGTACTATGTAAAAAAACTAAATGTAACAAAACCAAAATTAATAAACCTCAAGGTAACAAAAAATGTACTACAAAAAAAAATTTTAAAGTGGCTCTAGTAACACCAAAACCCCTTCAAATTCATATAACAATAGAAGACCCCCAAATAGGAATAACACTTAACAACCTAGTAATTACCACTGCCGCTCAAAAACTTATTTGTGCCCACACTAACACATAACCTATAAACGCCTCCATTATAACTAATAAATAAATTGTCAAACCAGATATCCAAACTTTTTTCAAACGATAACTTATTATAAATAAACCCTTAAAAATATGTAAATAAATAAAAATAAAAAATAGCCTAGCCCCATTTGAATGAAAAATACGAAAAATTCAACCATAATTAACCTCGTACATAATATACTGAACCGCATTAAAAGCCATTGTTCCGTCCGCTGTATAATAAAAAGCCAAAAATGTACCTGTTAAAATTTGAAAAACCAAAACTATACCCAATATACTTCCATAATTTCAATTAACATTTAAATTTTTACTAGTAGGTAAAGTAACAATTAATGAATTAACAAAATTAAAAATATTATTTTTGCTTTTGATTATTTCATAAATCTTAACTTCTTCAGAGTTATATTTTACAATTAAACTAATGAAATTTTTAAAATTTTAAAAAATTGTAATTAAACCCTTTTACACCAAAAATAAATATTCTTTCTAAACTAAATTACAAAAACTAAATTACAAAATGTTTATTCTTTTTGAACCGTAATCAAACATAGATAATCTATTTAACATTTTATTTCATCCAAAAGGAACTTTACCTCATCAAGATAATATAATAATTTTTACTAATGAAATTATAACTAAATTAAAATTATTAAAGTTATTGGAACAAAAAATATAAACAAACTTTTATTATATTTAAAAACTTTATAAAACTTGGTTCTAAGATTAACCATTCAAAAACCTAAAGACAACGAAGAAAAAAACATTAAAAACAATAAAAATAAAAAACCTAACCTTTGCACTTTTAAAATTTCTCTTAAAGAAAAAATTTTTACAAAAAAATTAACTCTAAACGGTAAATTTATAAAAATTAATATAGTTTCCCAATTAACAAAACTACTTATGCTAAAAATTTCAAATTTAGGAATAACTATTATTATTAAAACAAAATAATAAACAAAAACAAACAAAATATTTAAAAATGATATTAAAAATCCCAAAGTAATTCAATTAAATGATTCAGTGGAAGACAAAATTAATAAATTTTTATATGTTTTTATTAATAACATTTGAAATAAACAAAAAAACAAACCAATTATTAACAAAAAAATTAATTTATTAACCATTATTTGTAAAAAAATTAATAAAAAAGGTAATTTTTGAAAAGTTAAAAATCACATTAAATTAAACCCCAATACACCATTAGTAACACTAAAAATTCAAAAATGAAAAGGTGCTATTCCAATTTTAAATATAACAATTAATAATTGAAAATAACTAAATGAAAACATTAAAAACAATAACCCCAAACTTTCCTGCATAACAAAATAATTAAACAAGCTACTATATCTATCAACTTTTTTATTTAAAGCTACAAAAACTAATGTTATTAATAAAAACACACTTCACCACACCAAAATATTATTAACTAACACCCTTAATAAACTTAAAAAAATTACAAAAACCATTATAAACATAAACAAAAATGAGCAGGAAATACCTATAACAAATTTAGAAGACTTGTATAAAAACTCATTAGTTAATTTATATCTTTTGCGCTTAAAACAAATGCACTTCTTATGCTATATTAACAAATAATAAAACTTATAAGATGTGTAAACACATTTTCAAATTAAAAATTTGACACTTTAATACTTAAGTTAACATCTCCACTATTCATTTAAATATAAATAAATTAAACGAGAAAAAATATAACTTTGAATAAAAAATACAAAACACTCCATTATAATAGCAAAAATACTAATTCACAAATATTTTTCACCTAAATAATTTTCAATTCCCATATATAATATTATACTAATTAAATGACCAACCATAATATTAACCGTCAAACGCACTGTTAAAGCTAAAGGACGAGAAAATTCACTAACAATTTCAACCAACAATATTCTAAAAGTTTTTAAAAAAGTATCCCCGCCTTTACTTATATACACTGAAAACTTTTCCCTAGAAATAAAAGTTAACAAAGTACTTAATCACGCAACCATTGCATACACAAAAGTGAATTCAACTATACCACAAGGACAAAAAGAATACGTAAAATAACCACCAAAACAACAAATTAATAAAATAATAAAAGTAAAAAAAGAAATTACAGAACTCAAAGGTAAAAACTTACTATAACTAAACACCCCAACCAAACTATCAAAAAATTTTTTAACTAAAATATTAAATATTCCTTCTTTAAAATACAACATATATTGTAAAAAAAACACAAACATAAACACATCTAAAAAAAAAACTTGATTAATTAAATAAATACAACATAAAAATAAAACAAATAAATTAACGAAATAGGTAAAAACTTAAATCAAAACATTATTATTATTATATCATAACGAAAACGCGGATAAGATCTACGAATAAAAATAATAATAGAAAAAATTAACAAACTAAATAATATTGAAAACTTAAAAAACAACATAGACCTTATAACTCTAAAAAAAATTAAACTACCATACTCACTTAAAAATAACAAAACAAAAGCAATACTTGAATACTCAACATTAAATCCACTAACTAATTCTCTCTCACCTTCCGCAAAATCAAAAGGAGCACGATTTAACTCAGCAATAATTATAACCAAAAAAGGTAAATAAATAATAACTAACCTTAACATTATTTCCCTAACAAATGAAAATATACTATAATGAATTATAATAGCCAACAAATACAAAGAAAAGGCAATTTCATATGAAATCCTTTGACTTCTAGCACGTAAAGCACCAATAATACCATATTTAGATTTACTGACAATACCCCTAATTAAAGTAGTATAAACTGAAAACCCCACTAAACACAAAAAAAACAATATAGAATACTCAAAACTTAAAAAATCAAAAAAATATGGTAAAATAAATCACTCTAAATACATAACAACAAAAGAAACACCGGGGACCAACAAAAAAGATAAATTAGAAGAATTTAATGGTAACATTTGTTCTTTTTTTAACAATTTTACACCATCTCATAAAGCCTGAAGCACACCTATAAAACTTATTTTAGTAGGACCTAAACGATTTTGTCTTCTACCCAATAAATGACGCTCATAAAGTGTAATAAATGCAATAGCCTGCAAAACAAAAACCATTAATAAAACAATTATTAAAAAATTTAAAATTATTAAGAACTTAAACTTTAGATTTACAATCTAACATTTTTAAATTTAAACTAAATTCTTAAAATTTTAAGAGTAAACCTTTTGATCAACAATCAATAATTCTTAAATTAAACTAACCCTTAAAACTACAAGACAAAATCTTAATTTTAGTTTTCAAAACTAAAAAATTTAATAGTTTATTACTAGATTCAGGTTCCCCTAAATCTACTTTACTACAACTTACTCCCCTTGAGGCAATTGATGGATGATTTGTACCACATCTAAATAATCTTCAAAAAAATATAAAAATTTTTTTACTGTCTTTTACATTTTAATTACAATACTACATTATAAAACCACAAACACAACTTATTGTAGGTCAAATTTTACTCTTACATAAACCAAATATATATCTATTTTTATAAATAATTATTTTTTATTATATACCTTAAGTATAAAATAAACGATCATACATGAGACTAAAATTTTTAAAAGTAGTTAATGAGGGTTCTCAATTATTACTCAACCTCCAAAGATAATTTAGAAAATCTGCCAATATTTTTTCAGTTTAAATACAACTTTACTTCTGCTTTTTTAACTTTTGACTAATTAGGTACTAATCTAATTTGTTTAACAAATTATAAAATTACAATTACAAATAATTAATAATTAAAATTTAACCTAAAATTATTAAAATTTACATATTAAAAAAAAATTGTAAATAAAACAAAATAAAATATAAATTTAACAAGCCTAGCCGATTATTCTGGAACAAGCATAATACAAATAACAAATTACCGGGGTAAATTTACATTGCCCACATCATAAATTAAATTTAAATAATATTATTTTAACTGTTTACAAACCACAATCAAATTTAAAATTTATAAAAGCAATCTTTAATAAGACTTTTACCTATTTATTGAAAATAAACAATACTAAATTATACTAAAGCCTCATTTACAGATTAACATTTTTAGTTTTGAAAACTAACAGTTTAAACTTAACTTAAATCTATTCAAAAACTAAAAAATACATTGATCACTACCATAAAACTTTATACCCCCAACCATTACAACTATTCCTAAAATTCTAGAAATAACCGAAAAACACATAAAATAAAAAAACATTATTTCTGTTAACAAACCCATAAATTTAATAAACAAACTTATTATTATAAACTCTAAAGCAATTAAAATAAAAATAAAACGATGTCATTTAAAAAACAGCATGAATAATCTTAAAAACAAAAAAATAATTAAACTTTACGCAAAGCACCCGAAAAATTTAAAAAAAAACTAGTAAAATTTATAAAAAATAATAAAATTAATAAAATATAAACAATAACTAATCAAAAAACACTATAATAAAATACTCTTAAACTTACATTATACAAAACATTATTATAAGCCACACTTAAAATTAATAAACTTAACAAAAAACTAAAAACAACTATATAACTTTTTACCAAATTAATTTTAGACAACCTAGAAAAATAAACCAAAATAACAAAAATACCCCTCAAAAACAATAAACACACAAAATAAGAAAACCAAATATAACCCCTAAACGATAAAATTGGTATACACATCAACATACTTAAAATTATAAAAAAACTACTTTTTATAGGATCTATACTTATATAACTTATAACACCTCCCAGCAAAGAAACTCCTAAAAAAAAACTAAATATAAAACTTTTTACCCTTTCATTGTAAATGAAAAATTCTAATTAAACTAAAAGTTTTAACCTATTCAGTAATTAAAAGTTCTTAATAACCCAAATATTATATTTTAAATAAACTAAATACTGACTACATATGTATATATAATATATTATATATATATGGAAAATTTTTATAAAGAAATTATTAAAAATAAATAATTAACAACGAATGCTTTAATAACAAAAAAAACTCACATTGTTTTTTTTTATTTATCGCATTTTATTTATTGCTAATTATTTATTTTTAATATTAAATAATTTGTAAATTTTTATTTACATTTTTTTAGAATATATTATATTATAAATAATATAATATCATATATATATAATATATTATAGAACTTAAAATTTTATGAATGCAAATCATATATTTTATACTTAAATTAAAGTCCCATAAAAAAAGAAACATAAAAAACACCAAAATAACTAAATTATTATACTTAAAAGAGCTTAAATATCCAGTAATTATAAATCTAACGTTCCCAAATAAATTAAATCCTATATAACCAAATTTATTTAAATTATTATCCATAAATTTAAAATTTTTTATTTTATAAATTACATTTTTAGCAAAATAATCCACCAAAAATTTATACATTAATTCTTTAAATAATAATTTAAAACCAAAATAAATTAATATTATAATAAGTGCCAAATATAATAAAGGTACATAAAAATCAACATATAAAAATAAAGTAGGCAAAAATATTATATTATAATTTAATCATCAAATAAAAAAAATTGAGAATACAATTAACCCCAAGCTTAAAAAGTTTATAATAAAAGTATTTCTATAAACACTAACAATTTTTCTAAAACTTAAAAAAAAACCTTTTCACAAACGATAACTATAACAAAATGTTAAAAAAATTGCTACAAAAAATATTAAACTCAAAAACATATAATAATTATTTATAAAAAACATTTCTAAAATGGTGTCCTTACTTATTATACCCCTAGAAAATACTAAACCACATAAACAAAATAAAGTTACCAGTAACTGCAATTGCATAAATAAAGGTAAATTACCATTATTACCATAGCCACGTCCATCTTGTTGACCGTAATTACAATGAATAATATAACCAATTTGCATAAATAAACACCTTTTAAATAATGCATGACTTACTAAGTGAATAAAAGAAATAAAACTTATACCCAAACCCAAGGTAGTTATAGAAAATCCTATTTGTGATAACGTTCTTAAAGCCACCACTTTTTTTATATCCTCTTCAACCAAAGCAGCAACACTAGAAAAAAATATAGTAAATAAACCAATTAACAATATTACTATTATAACACTATTATTTAACATTAATTTACTAAAATTTATTAACAAAATTAATCCTGCAGTAACTAATGTTCTACTATGCACCAAAGATCTAATGGGTGTAGGTGCACTTATAGCCTTTGGTAATCAGCTACTAAATGGAAACTGAGCACTTTTAGTAAAAGACGTTAATAATAATAATATAACTATTAATCTACACAATAACTCAAAACTAAAAAAATAATAACCATAAAAAATAACCCCACTAAAAAACCTAAAAATAAAAAAATCACCAATACGATTTGTTAAAGCAGTATTTATAGCCCCAGAATTACTATCCCAATTATTATAAAACAATACCAAAAAAAACCTAGAAATACCCAATAAATCTCAACTTAACAACATAGTAAAAATTCTTCTTCTATAATTAAGTATAAACATACTACCCACAAAAATTAACAATACAAAATAATAATAATTAAAATTAATTTCACCGTGTAAATAATAAGTACTAAAAATAACAACCCTTAAAGTAACCAACCCTAAAATTAAAGAAAAAAGCACCCTATTAAAATAAAAATCAAATTTTAATGATAAAAAATCCCACTCCAACAAATACAAACCTAACTTTATTAAAGGAACAAACAAAATTAACAATAATAATACCACAAAACCAAGTGACATCAAAAAAACCAAGATATTAATCTTACAAAAAAATAATACCTCAACATTTAGGCATCAAAATTTTATAACAATTTACACCTAAAATACTAAAAAAAAACAAATTTAAATAACTCAAATTAATTTACCATATCATCACTCCATATAAAATCCACCAAAAATAAACAACATTAATATTAAAAACCTAACAACAGAACTAATATCCGAAATTAATAATCCTAAAAACATAACAATTTCCAAATCAAAAATAACAAATATTAATATTATAATAAAAAAATGAATTCTAAAAGAATTTTGAATTTTACCCACACTTAAAAATCCTCTTTCAAAAGCATTAACTTTTAGCAAATCAGTTTTTTTTACCCTTAAAGCAAAATTTAAAACATATAATATTAACAACAAAAACAAAGCAAACAACACCACAAACAACAAATTAAACAATAAGCTTTTAACCTACAAAAGTTTATAACCTTTTTTAAATTTCCTTTCGTACTATTAAAACTAACTAAAAATAATAAACAAGATAAACAATTCTATCTTACAATGAATTAAACTAATATCACGTTAAATTAATTAAAAGAAGAACAGTCTTAAACTTTAAATCTTCTCCCTTTTTAATATACTTAAATACAACATCGATGTAAAACTTATCCTACTATAAGTACTAGATTAGATATGATTTTCTGTTAACTCCGGAGTAATTCTTTAATTTATAAATAGAAATAACAATTATATAAAATTCTGCCCTAGAAAATTTTTAAAAATAATTAACATTACAATTAAAAAAAAATTTCCGAAGACTTATCTTTGTTTTATTATAACAATACCTTTTTATTATTAAAAATAAATTCATTTAAAAACTAAAATAAAATTAACCAATAACTTCATTCATACTGGAACCCAATAAAAGCACAAATTATTTTGCTACCTTAATGTCCTCACGCTAAGACTGCCATTTAATTAAAATCATTGGGCAGAAGCAAACTTTATTTAAAAGTCTAAGTTTTTAATAAACATTTGATTAATTTTTGAGTTTTTTAATTAAATTTATAAAAATTATTAAATTTAAAAAAAATTACTAATCCTAAAATTATTAATATAATAATAAATTATTATAAAATATTAAATTTTAATTATACTAAAATTACATAAATAGTTATAAAACTAATAATAAAAATACTTCAACTTTTACTATTTATAAAATTTTTAATATTAATAATAAATTTCTAATTTTTTACAAAACACAAATATTTTAAAAGTCGACATTTCAACCCTAAAACTTATAATTTTTATTATGAAACAATAAAAATAATAAAACTTTCAACCTTTTAATTTTATTAATTATAACTATAAAATTTTCCTTAAATGATATGCAATACCAATAAATAAAAAACATAATTTTATAGCACAAAATTCTTTTATACCACAAATAAAAATTTTTAATAAACTAACATGCTTAATTTATGTTTAAATAACACCACCTTTTAAAATTATCTAACAATGTTACTTCCAAAGCAATTGGCATAAAACTATGATTAGCACCACAAATTTCTGAACATTGACCATAATAAACCCCTACGGTTGGGAACCTATAACATAATGTTGATAAAATACCACTTATAGCATCTAATTTAATTGATATAGAAGGTAATGCTCAAGAATGAATTACATCCGCTGAAGTAATGCAAAAACGAATATTTGTATCACAAGGTACAACACAACGATTATCAACCTCTAACAAACGAGGCTCACCTAAACTTAATTGATCCAATGATTTTATATAAGAATCAAATTCCAATCCCGGAATATCTCTAAATTCATAACTTCAATATCATTGATGTCCAGTAACCTTAACCGTTAAATTACTATCTAAATTTATTAATCCATAATAATATAACAACCTTAAAGAAGGAATCATTTGCATTAACAAAATTAAAGTAGGAAAAATACTACACAACAATTCACCAAATTGATACTCAATTTTTTTACTTTTAAAATAATAATTATTTATAAATAAATAAACAAATAATAATGATACAAATATTAATACCCCCAATAATAATCTACAATTAAACCTGTGGAATCAATCTATATATCTTGAAAATATACTATTACAAAAATTTAAATTATATCCTTGAAAATAGCTACCTATTAATTCTATAAACCCCTTGATTGGAAATCAAACATACTTTTTTATACTAAAGAACTAAAACAAATATTAAAGTTTAAACCTAATTATTGACAATAAATTATACTAATTTTATACTAAAACTTTTATTAATAAGAGAATTTACACCCTTAGGGTATGAACCTAACAGACTTATATATCCTACCTTATTTAAAACTCTTTACCATTTAATTTGCAATTAAATATACTAAAATTTATACTAAGAATTTTTTTTTTGTTTTATAATTTTATAACAGAACACCTAAAATAAACTTCAGATTGATAACTATGTCCAAAAACATAATTACTTATTCTATACTCTGGCCTTCTATTAACAAACCTATCATTTAAAACCAAACGATAGCTAAAAAACGATTCCAACAACACATACAAAAATAAAAATATAGCAAATACTCTTACCATTGAACCATAAGATGATATAACATTTCAAATCGAATAAACATCTGGATAATCTAAATATTTACGAGGAAAACCATGTAAACCAGCAAAATGCAAAGGAAAAAATGTTAAATTTACACCAAAAAACATTAAACAAAAAACCGTAGTTATTATTAATTTATCAAAAACTAAATTAGTTATAAAACTTCACCATAAAGTAATCCCCGTAAAAATACCAAATACAGCACCCAAACTTAAAACATAGTGAAAATGACTTACTACATAATAAGTATCATGTAAAATAATATCTAAACTAGAATTAGATAATACCACACCAGTTAAACCACCAATTGTAAACAAAAAAATAAACCCAAGTACCCACAACAAAAGTGGATTATAAATTATTTTTATTCCGAACAATGTGGCCAATCAACTAAAAACTTTTACACCAGTAGGCACTGCAATTACCATAGTGGCTGCAGTAAAATAAGCACGAGAATCCAAATCTATACCCACAGTATATATGTGATGAGCCCATACAACACAACCAATTAACCCAATTCTTAAAATTGCGTATACCATGCCCAATGAACCAAAAACCTCTTTTTTACCTGTTAAATACAATGTAGACTGCCTAATAATCCCAAAACCAGGTAAAATTAAAATATACACCTCAGGGTGACCAAAAAATCAAAATAAATGCTGATAAATTAATGGATTACCCCCCGTTCTGGGATCAAAAAACGAAGTATTTAAATTACGATCAGTCAACAACATAGTAATTGCACCCGCCAAAACCGGCAACCTTAAAACTAATAAAAATACAGTAACAAATACCGTTCACACAAATAACCTTATATGCTCTAAAGAAATAGAACTTCTACGCAAATTTTTTGTCGTACACATAAAATTAATACCACCCAAAATTGACCTTAATCCAGCACAATGTAGCCTAAAAATTGCCAAATCCACTCTTCTGCCTGGGTGTCCCAAAGTACTAAGGGGTGGGTATACAGTTCAACTAGTACCGCAACCTATATCAACAAAACAAGCATCTAAAATTAAAAACATAGCAGTTGGTAACAACCAAAAACTTAAATTATTTAAACGAGGAAAACTTATATCAGGTGCTCCCAACATTAAAGGCACCATTCAATTACCAAAACCACCAATTATTGTAGGTATAACCATAAAAAAAATTATTAAAATAGCATGTGCAGTAATAATAGAATTATATAATTGACCATTACCCAATAACAACCCAGGTTTAGCTAACTCTAAACGAATAATTAATGACAAAGCTGTACCGATTATACCAGATCATAAACCAAATATAAAATACAAAGTACCAATGTCCTTATGATTAGAACTTTCCAATCATGTAGCTAAACCACCTTGATATTTTTTATATAT